GCCAACGTAGCTTAAATTAAAGCATAACACTGAAGATGTTAAAATGAGCCCTAAAAAGCTCCGCTGGCGCAAAAGCTTGGTCCTAACTTTACTGTCAGCTTTAGCTGTACTTACACATGCAAGTATCCGCGCCCCTGTGAGAATGCCCTGGAATCTCCCCACCCGGGAACAAGGAGCTGGTATCAGGCACAACCCCGTTAGCCCACGACACCTTGCTTTGCCACACCCTCAAGGGAACTCAGCAGTGATAAACATTAAGCCATAAGTGAAAACTTGACTTAATTAAAGCTAAAAGGGCCGGTTAAACTCGTGCCAGCCGCCGCGGTTATACGAGAGGCCCAAGTTGATAGTCTACGGCGTAAAGAGTGGTTAGAAAGAGCCCGTTACTAAAGCCGAACGCCTTCAAAGCTGTTATACGCATCCGAAGGTGAGAAGCCCATCCACGAAAGTGGCTTTACAACCTTGAACCCACGAAAGCTACGACACAAACTGGGATTAGATACCCCACTATGCCTAGCCCTAAACACTGACAATAATATACACCTATTGTCCGCCCGGGAACTACGAGCATCAGCTTAAAACCCAAAGGACTTGGCGGTGCTTTAGACCCCCCTAGAGGAGCCTGTTCTAGAACCGATAACCCCCGTTCAACCTCACCCTTCCTTGTCTCCCCCGCCTATATACCGCCGTCGTCAGCTTACCCTGTGAAGGACTAATAGTAAGCAAAATTGGTACAACCCCAAACGCCAGGTCGAGGTGTAGCGTACGGAAGGGGAAGAAATGGGCTACATTCTCTAACACAGAGAAGACGAAGGACATGTTGAAATACATATCTAAAGGAGGATTTAGCAGTAAGCAGGAAATAGAGTGCCCCGCTGAAACTGGCCCTGAAGCGCGCACACACCGCCCGTCACTCTCCCCTAACTAATTCAACCTATTTAAATAAAAAACCCCCACAGTGAAGAGGAGGCAAGTCGTAACATGGTAAGTGTACCGGAAGGTGCACTTGGAAAAACCAGGTTATAGCTTAGACAATAAAGCAGCTCCCTTACACTGAGCAGTCATTTGTGCAAATCAAATTAACCTGACGCCCACCAGCTAGCCACCCCCACTAAAAACAACAAACCCCCATCAATACCCCCCAAAACACTCAAAACAACACCAAACAAACCATTTTTCCTCCCAAGTACGGGCGACAGAAAAGGAACCATCGCGCCATAGAGAAAGTACCGCAAGGGAACGCTGAAAGAGAAATGAAACAACCCAGTAAAGCCTAAAAAAGCAGAGATTAAAACTCGTACCTTTTGCATCATGATTTAGCCAGAAAATCTCAAGCAAAGAGCACTTTAGTTTGATTCCCCGAAACTACGTGAGCTACTCCAAGACAGCCTAACATAGGGCAAACCCGTCTCTGTGGCAAAAGAGTGGGAAGAGCTTTGAGTAGAGGTGACAGACCTACCGAACCTAGTTATAGCTGGTTGCCTGAGAAATGAATAGAAGTTCAGCCTATCGGATTCTTCCCTCACCTTTATATTTTTTACAACAACCAAAAGAAACCGAAAGAGTTAGTCAAAGGGGGTACAGCCCCTTTGACACAAGACACAACTTTTCCAGGAGGGTAAAGATCATACTCAAACACCAAGGTAAGATGTTTTGGTGGGCCTAAAAGCAGCCACCCCTACAGAATGCGTTAAAGCTCAAACATACCTACCACCCATAATCCTGACAACCCTATCTTAACCCCCTAACCCTACCAGGCCATCCCATGCAAACATGGGAGTGACCATGCTAATATGAGTAATAAGAGAGCATTAGCCTCTCTCCCTGCACAAGTGTAACTCGGAACGGACCCCCCACCGAACCTTAACGACCCCAAACAAAGAGGGCCTTGAACAACAGACCCGCCAACTAGAAAAACACTCAACAATTAAATCGTTAAACCCACACTGGTGTGCCTTCAAGGAAAGACTAAAAGAAAAAGAAGGAACTCGGCAAACACACAAAGCCTCGCCTGTTTACCAAAAAACATCGCCTCTTGCAAAACTAACGAATAAGAGGTCCTGCCTGCCCTGTGACCATGAGTTTAACGGCCGCGGTATTTTGACCGTGCAAAGGTAGCGCAATCACTTGTCTTTTAAATGAAGACCCGTATGAATGGCAAAACGAGGGCTTAGCTGTCTCCTTTTTCAAGTCAATGAAATTGATCTTCCCGTGCAGAAGCGGGAATTTTTACATAAGACGAGAAGACCCTATGGAGCTTTAGACACCAAGACAGATCAGGTCAAAGCCCCCTAACAAAGGACTAAACTAACTGAACCCTGTCCTAATGTCTTTGGTTGGGGCGACCACGGGGAACTACAAAACCCCCGCGTGGAATGGGAGTACACCTGCTCCTACAACCGAGAGCTCCCGCTCTAACAAACAGAATTTCTGACCAACAAGATCCGGCAACGCCGATCAACGAACCGAGTTACCCTAGGGATAACAGCGCAATCCTCTTTTAGAGTCCATATCGACAAGAGGGTTTACGACCTCGATGTTGGATCAGGACATCCCAATGGTGCAGCCGCTATTAAAGGTTCGTTTGTTCAACGATTAAAGTCCTACGTGATCTGAGTTCAGACCGGAGTAATCCAGGTCAGTTTCTATCTATGTTATGATCTTTTCTAGTACGAAAGGATCGAGAAGATAGGGCCCATGCTTAATGTATGCCCTACCCTCACCTAATGCAGTCAACTAAAATAGGTGAGAGGGCATATCCCTCATGCCTGAGAAAACGGCTTAGTTAGTGTGGCAGAGTCCGGCAATTGCAAAAGGCCTAAGCTCTTTCCACAGAGGTTCAAATCCTCTCCCTAACTATGATTTACACTATTACGACACACATTATTAACCCCTTAACTTTCATTGTTCCCGTCCTCCTAGCCGTCGCCTTTCTCACTCTCCTTGAACGAAAAGTGCTCGGCTATATACAACTACGAAAAGGCCCTAATATTGTGGGACCCTACGGCCTTCTACAACCCGTTGCCGACGGCATCAAACTCTTTATTAAAGAACCCGTTCGTCCCTCCACCTCCTCCCCGATCCTGTTTACTATTACCCCTATGTTAGCCCTCACACTAGCCCTTACACTTTGAGCACCAATGCCCCTCCCCTACCCCGTCATTGACCTTAACCTCAGTATCTTGTTCATCCTCGCCCTCTCCAGCCTCGCCGTCTACTCAATCCTCGGCTCAGGCTGAGCATCCAACTCAAAATACGCCCTCATTGGGGCTCTCCGAGCCGTTGCCCAAACCATCTCCTATGAAGTCAGCCTAGGCCTAATTCTACTAAGTGCCATCATTTTTACAGGAGGCTTCACCCTCCAAACCTTCAACACAGCCCAAGAAAGCATCTGACTAATCCTCCCAGCCTGGCCCCTAGCCACAATATGATATATTTCCACACTAGCAGAGACCAACCGGGCCCCCTTCGACCTCACTGAAGGAGAGTCTGAACTAGTCTCAGGCTTCAACGTAGAGTACGCAGGAGGCCCATTCGCCCTATTCTTCCTAGCTGAGTACGCCAACATTCTACTAATAAATACACTCTCCGCCACCCTCTTCCTAGGCGCCTCCCACATCCCAACACTCCCCGAATTAACTACCATAAACTTAATAACCAAAGCAGCCCTCCTCTCCATCCTTTTCCTATGAGTTCGAGCCTCCTACCCCCGATTCCGATATGACCAACTCATGCACTTGATCTGAAAAAACTTCCTCCCATTAACACTTGCCCTGGTTATCTGACACCTGGCGCTCCCCATCGCACTTGCAGGCCTGCCCCCTCAGCTATAGCCCTGGAGCTGTGCCTGAAATAAAGGGCCACTTTGATAGAGTGAACCATGAGGGTTAGACTCCCTCCAACTCCTTAGAAAAAAGGGACTCGAACCCTACCTGGAGAGATCAAAACTCTCAGTGCTTCCACTACACCACTTTCTAGTAAAGTCAGCTAAACAAGCTATTGGCCCATACCCCAACAATGTAGGTTTAAACCCTTCCCTTACTGATGCATCCCAACATTTCATGCACTTTATTACTTACACTCGGTCTCGGAACTACAATCACATTCGCAAGCTCTCACTGATTCCTCGCCTGAATAGGCCTTGAAATCAATACCCTCGCCATTTTGCCTCTAATAGCCCAATATCATCACCCTCGAGCAACTGAGGCCACCCTAAAATACTTCCTCACACAAGCAACTGCAGCTTCCACCCTACTCTTCGCTACCACAACAAACGCCTGACTAACCGGACAATGAGACATCCAACACATAACGCACCCCCTTCCCATCACTCTATTCACCCTCGCCCTCGCCCTAAAAATCGGCCTAGCACCCCTCCACGCCTGACTCCCCGAAGTCCTTCAAGGCCTCGACCTTGGCACAGGACTTGTCCTAACAACCTGACAAAAACTTGCCCCCTTCGCCCTCCTCCTCCAAATTCACCCCGCCAACTCAACCCTACTTATTATTTTAGGTCTAACATCAACCCTCATCGGAGGCTGAGGCGGCCTCAACCAAACCCAGCTACGAAAACTCCTTGCCTACTCCTCAATTGCCCACCTCGGCTGAATGATCCTCGTACTACAATTCTCCCCCGCCCTCACTCTCCTTACCCTTCTCATATACTTTATTATGACCTTCTCAACATTCCTTATATTCTACCTAAGCAACGCAACCAACATTAATACGTTAGCCACCTCCTGAACCAAAGCCCCCGCACTCACCGCCCTAGCACCCCTTATCCTCCTCTCCCTGGGAGGCCTCCCCCCACTCTCCGGCTTCATGCCAAAATGACTAATTCTTCAAGAGTTAACTAAACAAGACCTGGCCTTAACCGCCACTTTAGCTGCACTCACCGCCCTCCTCAGCCTATACTTTTACCTGCGCCTATCATATGCCATAGCCCTAACAATGTTCCCCAACAATCCAACAAGCACACCGCCCTGACGCTTCCAATCATCTCAAATCATGTACCCCCTGGCCATCTCAACCACCGCCACCCTCATACTCCTACCACTTACCCCGACCATCGTAGCACTACTAACCCTGTAAGAGACTTAGGATAACACATAGACCAAGAGCCTTCAAAGCCCTCAGCGGGAGTGAGAATCTCCCAGTCCCTGTAAGACTTGCAGGACACTAACCCACATCACCTGTATGCAAAACAGACACTTTAATTAAGCTAAAGCCTTCCCTAGACAGGTAGGCCTCGATCCTACAAACTCTTAGTTAACAGCTAAGCGCTCAAACCAGCGAGCATCCGCCTACCTTTCCCCCGCCTAACGATACGCTTAGAGGCGGGGGAAAGCCCCGGCAGACGTTAGCCTGCTTCTTCAGATTTGCAATCTGCTATGTTAACACCTCAGGGCTTGGTAAGAAGAGGACTTTAACCTCTGTCTATGGGGCTACAATCCACCGCTTAAGGCTCAGCCATCTTACCTATGGCAATCACACGTTGATTTTTCTCTACCAACCACAAAGACATCGGCACCCTCTATCTAGTTTTCGGTGCATGGGCCGGAATAGTAGGCACAGCCCTGAGTCTCCTTATTCGAGCAGAACTAAGTCAGCCCGGCTCACTCCTTGGGGACGACCAAATCTTTAATGTAATTGTTACAGCACATGCCTTCGTCATAATTTTCTTTATAGTAATGCCCGTTATAATCGGAGGGTTCGGAAACTGACTTGTACCCTTAATGATCGGCGCCCCCGATATGGCATTCCCCCGAATGAATAACATAAGTTTCTGACTCCTTCCCCCCTCTTTCCTCCTACTCCTGACTTCGTCAGGGGTTGAGGCAGGGGCTGGGACAGGATGAACAGTCTACCCCCCACTTGCTGGAAACCTTGCACATGCAGGGGCCTCCGTCGACTTGGCCATCTTTTCCCTTCACCTCGCAGGTGTTTCCTCAATTCTAGGTGCCATCAACTTTATTACAACTATTATCAACATAAAACCCCCAGCCATCTCCCAGTACCAGACACCCTTATTCGTATGGGCCGTCCTGATCACAGCAGTCCTCCTCCTGCTCTCACTCCCTGTCTTAGCTGCCGGCATTACAATACTTCTAACAGACCGTAACCTAAACACAACCTTCTTCGACCCCGCAGGCGGAGGCGACCCCATCCTTTACCAACATTTATTCTGATTTTTTGGTCACCCAGAGGTCTACATTTTAATTCTTCCCGGGTTTGGAATGGTCTCACATATTGTTGCCTACTACGCAGGCAAGAAAGAACCTTTCGGCTACATGGGCATAGTCTGGGCTATAATGGCCATTGGCCTCCTGGGGTTTATTGTCTGAGCCCACCACATGTTTACAGTCGGAATAGACGTAGACACACGGGCTTACTTCACATCCGCTACAATAATTATCGCCATCCCAACCGGTGTAAAAGTCTTTAGCTGGCTCGCAACCCTTCACGGAGGCGCCCTCAAATGAGAAGCCCCCCTCCTATGAGCCCTCGGTTTTATTTTCCTCTTCACAGTAGGGGGGTTGACAGGGATCGTGCTAGCCAACTCCTCCCTAGACATTGTCCTTCACGACACATATTACGTAGTCGCCCACTTCCACTACGTCCTCTCAATAGGGGCCGTATTCTCCATCATAGGCGGCTTTGTCCACTGATTCCCCCTATTTACAGGGTACACTCTTCATTTCACTTGAGCAAAAACTCACTTTGCAATCATGTTCACAGGGGTAAACCTCACCTTCTTCCCCCAGCACTTCCTAGGACTCGCCGGAATGCCTCGCCGATACTCAGACTACCCAGACGCATACGCCCTATGAAATACCATTTCTTCCTTAGGCTCCCTGGTCTCCCTTGTAGCAGTTGTTCTTCTCTTATTCATCATCTGAGAAGCCTTCGCTGCTAAACGTGAAGTGTTAGAAGTTCGTTTCACAACCACTAACGTAGAATGACTTCACGGCTGCCCCCCTCCATACCACACTTTTGAAGAGCCCCCCTTTGTACAAGTCAATCAATTATGCGAGAGAAGGAGGAGTCGAACCCCCATAAGCTGGTTTCAAGCCAGCCACATAACCACTCTGCCACTTTCTTCATAAGGCACTAGTAAAGAAGTTATACCGCCTTGTCAAGGCGGAGTCGTGAGTTAGACCCTCACGTGTCTTACACTATTAATGGCACATCCCGCCCAACTAGGATTTCAAGATGCAACCTCCCCCCTAATGGAAGAACTTCTCCATTTTCATGACCACGCTCTAATAATCGTCCTCCTTATTAGCGTACTAGTACTTTACATTATTGCATGTATGATCACCACCAAATTATCGGACAAACTCATTCTTGACTCCCAGGAAGTTGAAATTATCTGAACTGTCCTCCCTGCAATTACCCTAATCTTAATTGCTCTACCATCCCTTCGGATTCTCTACCTCATAGACGAAATCAATGACCCCCACCTAACAATTAAAGCCATGGGCCATCAATGATACTGGTCCTACGAATACACTGACTACCAAGACCTTGGCTTCGACTCATACATAATTCCCACACAAGACCTCACCCCCGGTCAATTCCGCCTCCTGGAAGCAGACCACCGAATAGTAGTCCCCGTTGAATCCCCCATCCGAGTGCTAATCTCTGCTGAAGATGTACTTCACTCATGAGCAATACCCACCCTCGGCATCAAAATAGACGCAGTCCCCGGCCGACTTAATCAAACAGCCTTTATTGCAGCCCGCCCCGGAGTTTACTATGGGCAATGCTCCGAAATTTGCGGAGCCAACCATAGCTTCATACCCATCGTAGTTGAAGCAGTCCCTCTAAACCACTTTGAAGACTGAACCACCTTAATACTTGAAGAAACCTCGCTAAGAAGCTAATAAGGGCCTAGCATTAGCCTTTTAAGCTAAACACTGGTGGCTCCCGACCACCCTCAGCGGCATGCCTCAGCTTAACCCATCCCCTTGACTAGCCATCTTAATCTTCTCATGACTAACGTTCCTTATTATGGTGCCCCCCAAAATTATAGCTCACCTCTTCCCAAACGAACCCTCCCCACAAAGCACAGAAACTCCCAAAACAGAGACCTGAAACTGACCATGACTGTAAGCCTCTTCGATCAATTTATATCCCCCACCTTCCTAGGAATCCCACTGCTGGCCCTTGCTCTTACCCTACCTTGAATTCTTTACCCCTCCCCCTCCACTCGGTGACTTAACAACCGCCTACTAACCCTCCAAGGCTGATTCATCAACCGATTCACCCAACAAATTCTTATACCCTTAAACATAGGAGGCCACAAATGAGCCCTAATTTTGACCTCCCTTATAGTTTTCCTTATTACCCTTAACATCCTAGGGCTTCTCCCCTACACCTTTACCCCTACCACACAACTATCCCTCAACCTAGCTCTTGCCTTCCCACTTTGACTTGCCACAGTCCTCATCGGACTGCGGCATCAACCAACCGCCGCCCTAGGCCACCTCCTGCCCGAAGGCACACCCACACCCCTCATCCCCATCCTAGTCATTATCGAGACAATTAGCCTACTCATCCGCCCTCTAGCCCTGGGCGTCCGACTGACTGCCAACCTCACAGCCGGCCACCTCTTGATGCAACTCACCTCTACAGCCGCCTTCGTCCTTCTGCCTATAATACCCACAGTGGCTGCTCTGACAACAACCCTCCTCTTCCTACTCACCCTTCTAGAAGTTGCCGTCGCTATAATTCAAGCCTATGTATTCGTCCTACTCCTAAGCCTCTACCTACAGGAAAACGTCTAATGGCCCACCAAGCACACGCATATCACATAGTAGACCCCAGCCCCTGACCACTGACGGGCGCCGTCGGCGCCCTACTCCTAACATCAGGCCTCGCAATCTGATTTCACTTCCACTCTACAATCCTTCTCTCTTTAGGCCTCATCCTCCTATTACTAACAATATACCAATGATGACGAGACATCATCCGAGAAGGCACATTCCAAGGACACCACACACCCCCCGTCCAAAAAGGCCTTCGATTTGGTATAATTCTATTTATTACATCAGAAGTTTTCTTCTTCCTAGGATTCTTCTGAGCTTTTTACCACTCAAGCCTTGCCCCCACCCCCGAATTAGGCGGCTGCTGACCCCCCACTGGCATCACCACCCTAGACCCATTTGAAGTTCCCTTACTTAATACTGCCGTCCTCTTGGCCTCCGGAGTTACAGTTACATGGGCCCACCACAGCATTATAGAGGGTGAACGTAAGCAGGCCATTCACTCCTTAACCCTCACCATTCTACTCGGATTTTACTTTACCTTCCTTCAAGCCATAGAATATTATGAAGCCCCCTTCACCATTGCAGACGGAGTGTACGGCTCCACATTCTTTGTAGCTACTGGCTTTCACGGACTCCACGTCATCATCGGCTCCACATTCCTAGCCATCTGTCTGCTTCGCCAAATCCAATACCACTTCACATCAGAACACCACTTCGGATTTGAAGCAGCTGCCTGATACTGACACTTCGTAGACGTCGTTTGACTATTCCTTTACATCTCCATCTACTGATGAGGCTCATAATCTTTCTAGTACTAAGTTAGTACTAGTGACTTCCAATCACCAGGTCTTGGTTAAAATCCAAGGAAAGATAATGAATTTAATCACAGTCATCCTTATTATTACTGCCCTGCTTTCAACCATCCTAGCCATCGTATCATTCTGACTTCCACAAATTACCCCCGACCACGAAAAGCTCTCCCCCTACGAATGCGGGTTTGATCCCCTCGGTACCGCCCGACTACCTTTCTCCCTCCGATTTTTTCTCATCGCCATTCTCTTTCTACTATTCGACCTAGAAATCGCCCTCCTCCTGCCCCTTCCCTGAGGAGACCAACTAGCTTCCCCCCTTACAACCTTCCTCTGAACCACAGCCATCCTGGCCCTCCTCACCCTGGGCCTAGTCTATGAGTGACTGCAAGGAGGCCTAGAATGAGCTGAATAGGTAATTAGTTTAAGAAAAACATTTGATTTCGGCTCAAAAGCTTGTGGTTAAAGTCCACACTCACCTAATGACCCCCGCTCACTTTACCTTCTCCTCAGCCTTCATTCTAGGACTAGCCGGCCTAGCATTCCACCGAACCCACCTCCTCTCAGCCCTGCTATGTCTAGAAGGCATGATACTCTCCCTATTCATTGCCCTCTCTCTATGAGCCCTTCAACTAGACTCCACCAACTTCTCAGCTCCCCCCATACTTCTTCTAGCATTTTCAGCATGCGAGGCAAGTGCAGGCCTCGCATTACTGGTCGCCACCTCCCGAACCCACGGCACCGACCGCCTTCAAAGCCTAAACTTACTACAATGCTAAAAATCCTCGTCCCTACGCTAATGCTTGTCCCAACAACCTGACTAGTACCCCCTAAATGACTCTGACCTACAACCCTTATACATAGCCTACTAATTGCACTAGCTAGCCTTAGCTGACTAAAAAACCTATCAGAAACAGGCTGAACTTTCCTCAACCCCTATATGGCAACCGACCCACTCTCAACCCCCCTCCTAGTCCTCACCTGCTGACTTCTTCCCCTTATGATCCTTGCAAGCCAAAACCACACAACTCTCGAGCCCATCAACCGCCAACGAATGTTTATTACCCTTCTAACATCCCTGCAAATTTTCCTTATCCTAGCCTTCAGCGCCACCGAACTAATTATATTCTACGTTATATTTGAAGCCACTTTGATTCCAACCCTGTTTCTAATCACCCGCTGGGGCAACCAAGCAGAGCGACTAAACGCAGGCACCTATTTCCTATTCTATACCCTGGCCGGCTCACTCCCCCTGCTTGTCGCCCTCCTCCTCCTCCAAAACAGCACAGGGACCCTTTCCCTCTTAACCCTACAATTCCTAAGCCCCGCCCAACTCACCACCTTCGCAGACAAGCTCTGATGAGCCGGCTGTCTCCTGGCATTCCTAGTAAAAATACCACTCTATGGCGTTCATCTCTGACTACCCAAAGCCCACGTCGAAGCCCCAATCGCAGGCTCAATAATCCTTGCTGCCGTCCTCCTAAAACTTGGAGGCTATGGCATAATACGGATCCTCCCCATGCTAGAGCCCCTAACCAAAGAACTGAGCTACCCCTTCATCATCTTTGCACTTTGAGGTGTAATCATAACCGGCTCAATTTGCTTACGCCAAACAGACCTAAAATCCCTCATCGCCTACTCATCCGTAGGCCACATGGGCCTGGTAGTGGGCGGGATCCTCATCCAAACCCCCTGAGGCCTTACAGGGGCCCTCATCCTCATAATTGCCCACGGACTCACCTCCTCCGCCCTATTCTGCCTCGCCAACACAAACTACGAACGAACGCACAGTCGAACAATAATCCTTGCTCGAGGCCTCCAAATAGCTCTCCCCCTAATAACCACCTGATGATTCATTGCCAGCCTTGCCAACCTGGCTCTCCCCCCACTTCCTAACCTCATGGGGGAGTTAATAATTATTACCTCATTATTCAGCTGATCCTGATGAACCCTCGCCCTAACGGGAGCCGGAACCCTGATCACTGCCGGGTACTCTCTTTATATGTTCCTAATGACCCAACGTGGCCCCCTTCCAACACACATTATTGCCCTCGAACCCTCTCACTCTCGAGAACACCTTTTAGTGGCCCTCCACTTACTCCCCCTAATCCTCTTAATCCTCAAACCTGAACTAATTTGAGGCTGAACCGCTTGTAAACATAGTTTAACAAAAACATTAGATTGTGATTCTAAAAATAGGGGTTAAAACCCCCTTGTTCACCGAGAGAGGCTCGCTAGCAACGAAGACTGCTAATCTTCGCCACCTTGGTTGAACCCCTGGGCTCACTCGAACCGCTGCTAAAGGATAACAGCTCATCCGTTGGTCTTAGGAACCAAAAACTCTTGGTGCAAATCCAAGTAGCAGCTATGCACACTACTTCCCTAATAATAACCTCAAGCCTAATTATTATTTTCTTACTCCTGGCCTACCCAGTCCTTACAACCCTAAACCCTCGCCCCCAAGACCCTGACTGAGCCCTCTCCCAAGTTAAAACAGCAGTAAAACTGGCCTTCTTCACAAGCCTTCTCCCCCTCTCCCTCTTCCTTAACGAAGGCGCAGAAACAATCGTCACCAATTGAACCTGAATAAACACCCTAACCTTTGACATCAACATCAGCTTTAAATTCGACCATTACTCAATTATCTTCACCCCAATTGCCCTCTACGTCACCTGGTCAATTCTTGAGTTCGCATCCTGATACATACACTCAGACCCCTTCATAAACCGATTTTTCAAATACCTCCTCATTTTCCTAATCGCCATAATTACCCTTGTCACAGCAAATAATATATTCCAACTCTTTATCGGCTGAGAAGGTGTCGGAATCATATCCTTCCTTTTAATCGGCTGATGATACGGCCGAGCGGACGCAAACACTGCAGCTCTCCAAGCCGTCCTTTATAACCGAGTCGGGGATATTGGCCTAATCTTCGCCATGGCTTGAATGGCAACCAACCTCAACTCCTGAGAAATACAACAAATATTTGCAGCAGCTAAAAATCAAGACCTTACTTTCCCCCTCCTGGGGCTCATTCTTGCCGCAACTGGCAAATCAGCCCAATTTGGGCTTCACCCCTGACTTCCCTCTGCCATAGAGGGCCCCACACCGGTCTCCGCCCTACTGCACTCCAGCACCATGGTCGTCGCCGGCATTTTCCTTCTCGTCCGAATAAGCCCTCTTTTAGAAAACAACCAAACAGCCCTCACCCTTTGCCTATGCTTAGGCGCCCTAACCACCCTATTTACCGCTACCTGTGCCCTCACCCAAAATGATATCAAAAAAATTGTTGCTTTTTCCACATCAAGTCAGCTCGGCCTAATGATAGTAACCATTGGACTTAACCAACCCCAACTCGCCTTCCTCCACATTTGTACCCACGCATTCTTCAAAGCAATACTCTTTCTCTGCTCAGGCTCAATCATCCATAGTCTTAATGATGAGCAAGACATCCGAAAAATAGGAGGAATACACCATCTCACACCCTTCACCTCCTCCTGCCTCACCATTGGAAGCCTAGCCCTCACAGGCACACCATTCCTAGCAGGCTTTTTCTCAAAAGACGCCATTATTGAAGCACTAAACACATCCCATCTTAACGCCTGAGCCCTTACCCTCACCCTCTTAGCCACCTCTTTCACGGCCATCTACAGCCTTCGAGTAATTTTCTTTGTGTCCATAAACTACCCTCGATTTAATACACTCTCCCCCATCAATGAAAATAACCCAGCAGTCATCAACCCCATCAAACGCCTAGCCTGAGGAAGCATTATTGCCGGCCTTTTAATTACCTCTAATATAACCCCCCTAAAAACACCGGTTATAACCATGCCCCCGCTCCTAAAACTAGCCGCCCTTGCCGTCACCATCCTAGGCCTTCTTTTAGCACTAGAACTTGCCTCCCTGACAAACAAACAATTCAAACCCCTCCCAAAACTAGCCCCTCACCACTTCTCCAACATACTTGGCTTCTTCCCAGCCATTATCCACCGCACACTTCCCAAACTCAACCTAACCCTGGGCCAAACAATTGCCACCCAAATAATTGACCTAGCCTGACTAGAAAAAACAGGCCCCAAAGCCCTAACTTCACTCAACACGCCCCTGATTACAACCACAAGCAACTCCCAACAAGGCATGATCAAAACATACCTCATCTTCTTCCTATTCACACTGACCCTCGCCATCCTCACATTTATCCTCTAAACCGTCCGAAGACTCCCTCGACTTAACCCCCGCGTTAACTCCAATACCACAAATAAAGTTAAGAGCAACACCCAAGCACTAATCACCAACATCCACCCGCCCCCAGCATACATTAACGCAACCCCTCCCGAATCCCCCCGTAACATAGACAACTCCCCAAACTCATCTACAGAGGCCCAAAAGGCCCCATGTCACCCCTCTCAAAATAAACCTGAGACCATAATGACACCCGCAACATAAGCAAGAACATACACTATGACAGACCGACTTCCCCAACTCTCCGGATATGGCTCCGCAGCTAAAGCTGTCGAATATACAAACACCACCAACATCCCCCCTAAATAAATCAAAAACAACACCAAAGACAAAAAATGACCTCCGTGCCCCACTAAGACACCACACCCCAAGCCCGCCACCACAACCAACCCCAAAGCACCAAAATAAGGCGACGGATTTGAAGCAACCGCAATTACCCCTAAAACTAACCCAAATAAAAACAAAGACATAATATAAGTCATAATTTTTGCCCGGACTTTAACCAAGACTGATGGCTTGAAAAACCACCGTTGTTATTCAACTACAAAAACCTTAATGGCAAGCCTGCGTAAATCTCACCCGCTCCTAAAAATCGCTAACGACGCATTAGTGGACCTCCCCGCCCCCTCTAACATCTCGGCCTGATGAAACTTCGGCTCCCTCCTCGGCCTTTGCTTAGCCGCCCAAATCCTCACAGGACTCTTCCTTGCCATGCACTACACCTCAGATATCTCCATAGCCTTCTCATCCGTTGCACACATTTGCCGAGACGTCAACTACGGATGACTTATCCGAAACCTACATGCCAACGGCGCCTCTTTCTTCTTCATCTGCCTTTACCTCCACATCGGCCGAGGCCTCTACTACGGCTCCTACCTTTACAAAGAAACATGAAACATCGGAGTCGTACTCTTCCTCCTAGTAATAATAACTGCCTTTGTCGGCTACGTCCTCCCCTGAGGCCAAATATCATTCTGAGGGGCCACCGTCATTACAAACCTCCTATCCGCCGTGCCCTACGTAGGCAACACCCTAGTCCAATGAATCTGAGGGGGCTTTTCAGTAGACAACGCCACCCTTACCCGCTTCTTCGCCTTCCACTTTCTCCTCCCTTTTATTGTTGCGGCTGCAACCCTTCTTCACCTGCTTTTCCTACATGAGACAGGATCAAACAACCCACTTGGCCTAAACTCAGACGCAGACAAAATCCCATTTCACCCCTACTTCATCTACAAAGACCTCCTAGGCTTTGCAATCCTTATTTTATGCCTTACCGCACTAGCCCTCTTCACCCCCAACCTCCTAGGCGACCCCGATAACTTCACCCCCGCCAACCCACTCGTCACCCCGCCCCATATTAAACCAGAGTGGTATTTCCTATTTGCCTACGCCATTCTCCGCTCAATCCCCAACAAACTGGGAGGAGTCCTTGCTCTCCTAGCCTCCATCCTCGTCCTCATAGTAGTCCCCATCCTCCATACATCTAAACAGCGAGGGTTAACATTCCGCCCCATCACCCAATTCCTTTTTTGAACGCTCATCGCAGATGTATTCATCTTAACCTGAATCGGGGGCATACCAGTAGAACACCCCTTTATTATCATTGGCCAAATCGCATCCCTCTTATACTTCGCCCTATTTCTAATCCTCCTCCCACTAGCCGGCTGATTAGAAAACAAAATCCTTAAATGACGTTGCATTAGTAGCTCAGTTCAGAGCGCCGGTCTTGTAAACCGGATGCCGGGGGTTAAATTCCCCCCTACTGCTCTAATCAAAAAGGGGGGACTCTAACCCCCACCACTAACTCCCAAAGCTAGCATTCTAAGCTAAACTACTTTTTGTACATATATGTATATTCACCATACATTTATATTAACCATATCAATAGTAATCAAGTACATATATGTTTTATCAACATTTCTTGGTATTACCCCCTCATATACCACCATTAAAAGCAAAAATACATAAACCATGAATAACAAAACTCAACTATAACCTAAATAATTACTAGCGAAACTTAAGATCCTAACAGAACCGTCCATAAGTCTAGATATACCACGAACTCAACATCCTATCAGCACTCAAAATTTTAATGTAGTAAGAACCGACCATCAGTTGATTTCTTAATGCATACGGTTATTGAAGGTGAGGGACAATAATTGTGGGGGTTTCACTAAATGAACTATTCCTGGCATTTGGTTCCTATTTCAGGGCCATTTATTGGTATCATTCCTCACACTTTCATCGACGCTTGCATAAGTTAATGGTGGTAATACATAAGCGGGAGCACCCCCCATGCCGAGCGTTCTTTCTAGAGGGTCACTGGTATTTTTTTTCTGGTTTCCTTTCCTCTTGCATTTCACAGTGCATACAGAAATGATATAACAAGGTAGAACATTTCCTTGAATTCGAGAAAATAGTATTAAATGATAAAAGTCATTACTTAAGAATCACATATTTGGATGTCAAGTGCATAAACTGTGGCTTATCACCTGGAAGATACCAAAGTTATGCCCCTGGGTTTCCGCGCGTCAAACCCCCCCTACCCCCCCAATACTCCTGAGATCGCTAACACTCCTGCAAACCCCCCGTAAACAGGAAAATCCCTGGCAGTATAAAAAATTTTTTTAGTCCAAAATATGTCTATTTACATTATTACAATCATGCACAC